GTTGGGCAGGCGGATTCGCATCTTTTACAACCGACACAATCCTCCGTTCGTGGAGCAGAAGCAATTTGCTTAGCTTTGCAACCGTCCCAAGGGATCATTTCTAATACATCTGTAGGACAAACTCGAACACATTGAGTGCACCCGATACATGTATCATAAATCTTTACTGAATGCGACATTGGATCTATAAATATTGTCAAACATCATAAAATTTCAATCTAAATCAATTTGTAACTTAATCATATATTTAGATATTAGATGAATCAATGATTTATCCAAATTTTGAATCAATCAACTATTTTCGATTTTATTTATGTGTGCTCAATAGCTTTCGAAAATTTACGAAACTTGACTCGCATTAAATTTTATTTTTATATTTAATTTAAGAAATGAATTGTTTACTGCATGTGAACTTTATTTTCATTAATTATATATCATTAATATTAATAAAGTAAATCTTTATAATCTTATTTAATCTTATTTAAATTCTGTTATGATGTGGATGATGAGTAAAAATCCATATAGGAAAAAAAAATAGATCATCAACGAATTTTCAACTGTGGATACATACGTATCCTTAACATACTGAAACGGATGCTATTAGTAGTATTAAACCAATATCGATTTATACAAGTAAAATCCTCTAATCGAAATTTGGTCCAAAGAAAAAACTTCAATTTAATTAATTTTTTGTTTTCAGTTGTCCGATTAAACATTTTTTTTTTGAAATTAAAACAAATTAAAATTCTAAATTCTCTACAACGTCGAGATGATAAAATAGTTTCAGGAACAAATAAATCATCAAAATTGTCGTTTTTATTTACACTCATATTTTGATGTTGTTCGGTTGATTTATTTGTATTCATAATATAGAATATCTTTTTTTTTCTTTTATTTGTTTGGTTCTTTTTTTTATAAAAACATGAACTACGTACAACTTTATAAATAATAAATTTTCTATTTTTTTTTATAGAAAGACGAATTGGTTCAAGAATTAATATTCCCCCTTTCATCGATTTGGTACAAGTTAATTTATTCTGAATCAACATGATATTCATATTCATTTCTTCTCTTCGAATAGACGATAGAGCCATTTCTTTTGGATTTAGAAGTCTAAGTAGGAAACAATATACTTTAATATTGTTGATTATTTTTTGCTTCATAAGATTATCCCATCTCAATTGAAAAATCAAATATCTTTTTAGGAAGATGTCAAATCCTGTTTTTGTATTATTCTTGTATTTTTTTTTTTCATCCAAAATTTTTACATTATAAAATTGTAAAAATTTTTGTAAAAACCAAAGTTCCACATTAAATCTCGCTTTATTTAGTATTTCATTTTTCTTTTTTTTATAAAGTGTAAGATAAAAAAAACTTTGCTTATCAAAAAGATATACTTTTTGTATCTTTAAAAGAATTTGACAGTCACAATATTTTGTATTCACCTTTTGCTCTATATTCCCACTATTTTCGTATCGTCGATAATTATTTAAAAAATTATTGATAGGGCTATTCTTTACTTTAACTTTATCGAGTAATTTGTTTTTATCTGTATTATAATTTATAAAAGTTATCTTTTTTTTTGTTACTTTTAATTTTTCTTGTAATGGTGATTTAGACATATAAATAGAGTAGGCCGCCTTATTTTCCTTATTTTCATAATTATTTTTATAATTATAGTATAAATATGATAAAAGATCATATCGATAATGTTTTTTAAACTGACAATTTTGATCTGACACTAACGTTTTTTCATGATGAATTAATGAGGATTGCTCAGATAAATATTCTTTGTTTAAATCGTTATTTTTAATTGTAGAATGCTGATTTACTATATTTCGCCATTTTTTTGGTACTAATCGAGACCATATAATGGGTGATAAATCATAGTGATAATAATCTTTTAGACAATCTTTCCATTTATTTTTTTCATAATTCCAACGTTTTTGATGTCTTAATTTTGAGTCGCAATGAAAGATTCTTTGTGTTCTAAAACATTTTGGAATTACATTCTGACTAAAAACAGACGTTTCATGATATTGAAGTACATATCTTAACTTATCCAAAGAATTAATTGGAATTTTTGATAATTTATAAAATACATATGTTTGTGACAAGGAAGATAAGCCAAACAGAATAGTTGAGTTTTTATTATTAATATTAAGTAACTTTTTTATTATTATTTTTTTTTGTTCAACTCTTTCGTTCTTTTGTTGATTATTGTAAATGTACTTATCAAAACTTTTTTTTATTGACTGAAGAAAGAGTTGTACATTGAGACTTAGTATTTTTATGTTACTGATAAAGAAAAAATTATTTATGTATATTTCAAAGAATTGTACAATTTTAAAAAAAAAAATTTTTGATTCGTAAATGAATCTAGAATTTTTTTTTAATATCCCGAAAGGGCGTTTTATCAATTTTTTGAATTTGATTCGATCAACTCGTTTTTTATTATTATTAGGACAAATCCGGATAGTTAAAAATATTTTTTTTCTGTCGTTTTTTATTTTTTTTGTTTTATCAATCAGATATTTCATTTTATTCTTTGTCGATAAATCTTTTTTAGAATCTTTTGATTTTTTTTGAATAGATGATTCATCAATTATATTATTTTTTAGTAGATAATCTTTTTCTTTTTTACTTTCACTTGGTTGATATATATATTTTTTTAACTTGAATATATTACTTTCTTTGAACAAGTTTTTTGTTTTTAAAAAGGAATCATTTGTTATCAAAAATTGGAAAAAACTTTTTTTATCTTTTAGTAACAAATGAGTTCTTTCGTTATTCATTATCATTATTAGAAATCGTTGGGGTGTGAAATAAATCTTTTTCAATTTTATAATTTTTTTTTCGAGTCTTTTAAAGATAGGTTCACAAAAGGAGGACCTTTTTCGGGGAGGACCAAAAGGCATTTCAGCTTCCATTCCCCAAACTGTTAAAAAAAAATCTTCTTTATTTCTTTTTGTTTTCATTGGATTCCTATGAAGGGATCGGAGCTTAGATCTGTACCAAGGTTTTAAGTGGACAGGAAATATAATCTTTATTTGAATACCATCTGTTAACCACTTTTTAGGAAATTCCTTTTCTGATAATTGAACCCCATTATAAGTACATTTAACATGTATCTCTCTATTCCATTGGTTTAAATCCTCGAACCATTCAGGAAATTGAAATAATAACATCCGTCCTATATTCTTAGCGAATATCAATGAAGGTAATATAATATATTTTCTAAGACCGGATTGGGTTACTAACATACAACCTCTCATTGTTTGAGCAAATGGAATGGTATCCCAAGTTTCTGCTATTTCGATACAGGTTCTCTCTTCTTTGTACTTGGTGTTTTTCGCCATTTCTTTTATCTCTTCTTCTTTATAATCTGAAAGTTTGAGTTTTTTATTTTTATTAATTGAATTTCTCAAAATAAATTTCATCAGTTCATCAAATTTAAAATACAAATCGAATCGTTTATTATCTTTTTTTCGTTCCAAAAAAAGTGGAGAGTGTAGATTTGTTTGAAACAGCTCCCAAATAACTGTTTTACGCCTTTGGGTGCGCCTAGAACCTTTGATTATATCTCGACGAAAATCCGATTGGTGTAAATAACGTATTAAAGCCACCTCTTCGTTATTTGTCTGTTTATCTGTAAAAATAATTACACGTTTGACTTTTCTTGAGCGAATACCATGATCGTCCGCCAATCGGTCTTCCGCATTTCCCCTTTCCTGTTGTTCCAATTCGTCGATTAATTTGTATGACCAATGGGATATTTTTTTACGTATTCCTTTTATTCGATCTGATTTTTTTTTTAAAATGGATTTTTTATGATTATTATTTATAACTACATGAAATAAAAATTTATATCGCTCTTTTGAACCCCTTTTTATTTTTTTCGGAAATAAAAAAAGTCTTTGCAAATTTAAATAGGGTATTGGTTCTTTCGAAAATTCATTAATTAAGGTCAACAAATAATTTATTTTTATGATATAAATTTTTATTTTATCATAAGACATTTTATGTTCATCGGTAAAAAGTAGACCATGAATATTATTTATAGAAAAGGTTTCATTTATACTTAAAGGTGAAACTTTTTTTTTTTTTAGTGTTAGTGTTTCACCAAAAGGTTGGTTCAAGAAAGGATCATATATCTTAGGCAAGTATTCTTTTTTTTTATCACAATTACATAATCGAGTCTTTTTTTCAAGTATATCTAGAAAAAGTAATTCTTTGTCTAGAACTTCAATTCGATTTATAATCTCATTAATTTGTTTATTCTTTTTGTATTTAGTATTATAAGTCCAAAAATTATATAATTTATTAGAATCGAATGCTAATTCATTCAAAGATATCTTTCGTTGTATCATTTCAAAAAAATTTACCAAACTGAGTAGATATGTAAAAGAAATTTTTCGTTTTCCATCACTTTGACAAAAAAAAAAAAAATATTGTGACATTTCATTTCTTACAGCATTTTCAAATTGATCGTTTTTTAGATATCGTAATGGGTAATTCCATCTTTTATAGTCGAAAAAAATATTTACAAGAGGCTTTTCAAACCAGAAAACGTGTTTATATTCTTTTTTCACCATAGCGGCCTTACAATTTTCTTTATTATCATCCAGAGAACATATAGCTTTCATATTCATAAAATGTAATTCATCCGCTATCTCTTTCGTGTCATCAATTTTGTCCAGAGCCCCCCTTTTTTCGGAAAAAGGGTATTCTTCGGTAAATACATCTTGTGACTCTTTTTGAATCCCCTTCATTTCGGAAGTTTTTTTTAGTTTCTTAGTAAGAATGGGCGATGGTATTCTGCCTAAATGGTAGACACAGGTAATAAATAAGAGAATACTAAATATTCGAGCCATCAAATTTTGCAATTTAGACATAATGTATTTGTTAAATCGAATAAGTACATTAGATCTAATAGAATGATTTTGCCCTATCCAGACTAATACCAATACAATCCATTTCATGAATAAAATGTGACCAAT